AATTAAGTAAGCTAATTTAAGCTAATGAGTTCATATCTCACAAATGAAATTATTATAATTCCTTCGATATGATATTTTATATTCATATATTTAATTAGATTTATTGTGGTAATAAGAAGAGAAGATTGATTTATAGTATGATTAGGATTAGAAATTAATATAATATCTTTTTTAATTTTAATTTATAAGCGTTATGATATTAAAATAATTGAATCATGTATAAAATATTTTTTTATTCAAAGTTTAGGCTCCGCTCTAATGATATCTATTTTATATCTAGATTGAGTAATAATTGGAGGTTTATGTTTATTAATTTTAAGATATAAGGTAGGAGCTGGACCTTTTTTTTATTGATTTCCTTCTGTTTGTGGGGGTTTAGATTGATTATCTTGTTATATGTTAATATTTTTTCAAAAGTTTTTACCATTAGGTTTAATTTATATATTTATTCATTGATTTGTATGAATTCTGGTACTAGTAGGATTATTAGTAGGAGTATTAGGTTCATTTAATCAGAGAAATATTAAAGAATTATTGGCGTATTCTTCAATTCATCATTTAGGTTGAATTATATTAATTATAATGAAAGGTAATTTAAGATGAATATTATATTTACTTATATATGGTTTAGTATTATTTAGAATTATTCATGTATTAATTTTAAATAATATTATTTATTTTTATATAATATATAAGTGTAAAAATAAAATTTGATTTATCTTAGGAATATTGAGAATAGCGGGAATACCTCCTTTATTAGGATTTTTTTTAAAGTGAATAGCATTAATAAATATCATAAATTTAGGATTGATATATGTAGTTATATTAGTATTAGTATCTGTAATTATACTATATATTTATATTCGAATAATTTATGATGTAATTATAGGAAGAAGAATGAAAAGATTGTGAATTGATAAAGGTTTAATTTTGTATGGTAAGGAAGGAGATATATTAGGCATAATAGGACTTTTTTTAGGTTTATTTTTTATAATTTACATTGTTATGTGAAATATTAGGATAAATATTCTATTAGCCTTCAAAGTTAAAGATCTATCTTATGTAGATTTACAGTCTACCATCTAATGATTTTTAAGTTAAATTTGCAATTTAAGGTTTTATTTAAACTAAGAGAGTTACTGCGATGATTATATTCCACTAATCATAAGGATATTGGAACTTTATATTTGATTTTTGGAGCTTGATCAGCTATAGTAGGAACGGCTATAAGAATGTTGATTCGAATAGAGTTAAGTCAAACGGGAAGATTTTTAGGAAATGAACAATTATATAATGTTATTGTGACAGCTCATGCTTTTGTTATAATTTTTTTTATAGTAATACCTATTTTGATTGGAGGATTTGGAAATTGGTTAGTTCCTTTAATGTTAGGAGCTCCAGATATAGCTTTTCCTCGAATAAATAATTTAAGATTTTGATTATTACCACCTTCTTTAATATTATTATTTATTTCTTCTATAGCAGAAATAGGAGTGGGAGCGGGTTGAACTGTATATCCACCTTTGGCTTCTATTGTGGGACATAATGGAAGTTCAGTAGATTTTGCTATTTTTTCTTTACATTTAGCTGGGGCATCCTCTATTATAGGAGCTATTAATTTTATTTCTACAATTATTAATATACGTTGTATGGGAATATTTATAGATAAAATTCCTTTATTTGTTTGATCAGTCCTAATTACTGCGGTATTATTGTTGTTATCATTACCGGTATTAGCTGGTGCTATTACTATATTATTAACTGATCGTAATTTTAATACATCTTTTTTTGATCCTGCTGGAGGAGGAGATCCGGTCTTATTTCAACATTTATTTTGATTTTTTGGTCATCCTGAAGTTTATATTTTAATTCTTCCTGGTTTTGGAATCGTATCTCATATTATTAGATCATCGGTAGGAAAGCGTGAACCTTTTGGTTCATTAGGAATGATTTATGCAATAGTAGGAATTGGAGGAATAGGATTTGTAGTTTGGGCTCATCATATATTTTCTATTGGAATAGATGTTGATACTCGAGCTTATTTTACTGCGGCTACTATAGTAATTGCAGTTCCAACAGGAATTAAGGTATTTAGATGAATAGCAACTTTATATGGTTCTTATTTTAAAATTGATAGACCATTAATATGGTGTATTGGATTTGTATTTTTATTTACTTTAGGAGGTATTACAGGAGTGGTTTTATCTAATTCTTCTTTAGATATTATTTTACATGATACATATTATGTAGTTGCTCATTTTCATTATGTATTAAGAATAGGAGCTGTATTCGCTATTTTAGCTGGAATTACATACTGATTTCCTTTGTTTTTTGGTACTATTTTAAGAGAAAAAAAGTCTAAATTGCAGTTTTTAGTAATATTCTTAGGAGTAAATTTAACTTTTTTTCCTCAACATTTTTTAGGTTTAAATGGAATACCTCGTCGTTATGCAGATTATCCAGATGCATTTTTATTTTGAAATATAATTTCTTCTTTAGGTTCTTTGTTATCTTTAATTGGAGTATTAATATTTATTTATATTGTATGGGAAAGATTAGCTATAAAATATTCATTTTATAATAGATATTATGTTATTTCTTCATTAGAATGAATTAATAGAATTCCTCCTTTAGATCATACATTTACCCAATTGAATTTAGTAATAATTGAGTAAAACTTTTGCCTATATGAGGAGCTTTATATTTTCAGGATGGTGTATCTCCTGTAATAGAACATTTAATTTTTTTTCATGATTACACTATGGTAATTATAATTATAGTAATATTTTTAGTTGGATATATATTATTAGGTTCATATTATATAAAAAGATATAATTTAGGTTTATTTGAAGGTCAAGAATTAGAAATAATTTGAACAGTTTTGCCCGCAATTTTTTTAGTATTTATTGCTTTTCCTTCTCTTCGTCTATTATATCTAATGGAGGAATCAGAAGATTATGATATAACAATTAAATTGTTAGGACGTCAATGATATTGATCATATGAATATAGAGATTTTGATTTAAAGATATTTGATTCATATATATTGAGAGATAATGAAAGAATATTTCGATTATTGAATGTGGATAATTGTTTAATATTACCTCATAATTCTAATGTTCGAATAATTGTATCTGGAGCGGATGTAATTCATTCTTGAACTATTCCTTCTTTAGGAGTAAAAGCTGATGCTATTCCTGGACGTTTAAATCAACTATTATTAAATTTTACTCGAGTAGGATTATTCTTTGGAGAATGTTCAGAAATTTGTGGTGCTAATCATAGATTTATACCAATTATAATAATAGTTGTTCCTCGTAATGAATTTTTAAATATATGAATTTAATAAAGTGGCCGAAGAGGAGGTGTTAGTCTCTTAAATTAATTATGGAAAATGTAGTTAAATTAATATTAATTTGTCAAATTAAAGATGATTATATTCCTCAGTTAATACCTTTAATATGAATTATATCATTAATGATAAATTTATTTTTAATATTTATATTAGTGGATATATATTTTTATATAAGAGATAATTTAATAAATTTTAGAACTAGTTTAGAAGTAAATAAGGTAATAATAAAATGATAATAAGTTTATTTTCGGTTTTTGATCCTACTTCTTATTTTGGATTATCAATTAATTGATGAATTATGATTTTTGTTATTTTAATTATTCCATCTAAATATTATATAATAGAAAGAGGAATTTTTTTAATATTTAAAGCTATATTTGTGGGAGTAAGAAAAGTATTTCAAGAGATTTCATATCCTAATTATATAGCTTTAAATTTTGTATGTGTAATAACTTTTATGTACTTAATTTTAAGAAATATTATAGGGTTATTTCCTTTTATTTTTACTAGAACGGCTCATCCTTATGTTACACTGGGAATAGGATTGGTTTTATGAATATCATTCTTTATTATAGGATGAGGTAAAGGATTTAAAAATAGTGCTGCTCATTTAGTTCCTGTGGGAAGACCTTTGATATTAGCTCCTTTAATAGTATTAATTGAAAGAGTTAGACATCTAATTCGTCCTTTTACATTATCTATTCGTTTAGCAGCAAATATAATAGCTGGACATTTAATTATTGGATTATTATCTAGAATTAGAATAATTAGATTATTAGGATTTTCTATTTCTTTAATGTTACAAAGTATACTATTAGTATTAGAATTTGGAGTAGCTATTATTCAAGGCTTTGTTTTTAGAATTCTATTATTATTATATGCTTTAGAATATTATTAACTTTTGGAAAAGTTTTTTCATCCTTATCATATAGTAAATATATCTCCTTGACCTTTAATAGTAGGAATTGGAATTATAAATATAGTAGTAGGAATAATTAAAATATTTTCTTATGTAGAAATAGATCTATTACTTGTTTCATTATATTTAATAGTAATTATAGCTTTATTATGATGGCGAGATGTAATTCGAGAGAGAACTTTTCAAGGATTACATTCAAGAATAGTTTTAAGAGGATTAATAGTAGGTATAATTTTATTTATTATTAGAGAGGTATTTTTTTTTATCTCTTTTTTTTGAGCTTTTTTTCATTCGAGATTGAGACCAACAATTGAAATAGGTTCTTTATGGCCTCCACATGGTATTTTTCCTTTTAATCCTTTTCAAGTTCCTTTATTAAATACTGTAATTTTATTAGCTTCAGGAGTATCTGTAACTTGAACTCATCAATTATTATTAAATAATAAATGAGAAGGAGCTAAGAGGGGTTTAATGATAACTTGAATTTTAGGATTATATTTTTTAATATTACAGGGATTTGAATATTATATAGCTTCATTTGGAATTTCAGATTCAGTTTATGGTTCCACTTTTTTTATAGCTACTGGATTTCATGGTTTTCATGTAATTGTTGGAACTTTATTCTTATTTATTATATGACTTCGATTAATAAAAAGACAATTAACTGGAGGTCATCATTTTGGTTTTGAGGCAGCTGCTTGATATTGACATTTTGTTGATGTAGTATGATTATTTTTATTTTCTGTAGTATATTGATGAGGTAATTAATATAATAGTATTATTACATTTGATTTCCAATCAAAAGTAAAGATAATATTTTTGATTAGATTAATTGAATCATTGTTATTAATTATAGTAGTCTATAATCTATTTATATTATTATTTTACAAATTAATAATAGATATAGAGAGAATTAGATCTTATGAATGTGGATTTGAACCTAATTCTTATACTCGAATATTCTTTTCTTATCGATTTTTTTTAATTTCAATTCTATTTATTATTTTTGATGTGGAGATTTCTTTGTTACTTCCTGTTCCTTTTTTAATAGAAAGAGAAGTCGGATTATGATTATTTTTAATATTTTTATTAATTTTAGTGATAGGATTAATATATGAATATTGATGGGGTTCATTAAATTGATTAGAAGTTTATAATTAAGGCTTAAACTTAATGCACTAATCTGCCAATAGATTAGGAGCTGCTAGCATTTTCATTGTTAATGAAAGGAAGTTGACAAAAGTAAGTAAATGCACGGTCAGGTTCCCCCTTTTTCCGGTTCAGGGGGAACCGGGAAAGACCGGTAAGTCTAGGTTGATTTGATGAGGTAGTTGAATACTGATTTGCATTCAGATAATATGATTAAAGATCATACTATTATGATGAATTATAAGGAGGCTGCTAACTTTCTTGTAGCGGTAGCTATATAGATTAAGAGCTTATAGAGCATCTTAATTTCGACTTAAGATATGAATTTTATAGTGAAGTTCACATTATTATTTCATGATAAAGATTGGTTAGTCTTCTTTATCTTCAGTAAATTGCTCTATATAAGCTAAATATATAAATAATATATATAGGAATAAATGATAATATAATTAAAATTATTATAAGAGATGATTTTAAATTGATAGGATTTATTGATATGTAAGATAATATATTAAATGAGTTGTTAGGACCATATATTTCTTGTCAATTTTTATCATTATTGTGATAAATGGATATTAAAGGAGAAATTATTCTTGTAGGGATAATTGATAGAAAATGAGAAAATCATAAAGAGTTTGAAGTTAATCCTAATTTTATATATTTTTTTGCTTTAAAGTGAAGAGAAGTTCCTAATAATAAACCTATAAATAATATTAGTAAAATTATTATTTTAGTTGAGAAGTTAATAATAAATATTTGTTCAGGGGATGTCAATCATGATAATCATGATCCTGAGGTAATAGCAAATAAACTTAAAAATATAATAGGAAATATACAGCTTAAGGATAGGTGATTAGTAAATAAATTATTAGATTTAATGTTTTGTTTTCTAGATGAAAAAGATATTCGTAAGGAATAGGCGGCAGTTATTCCAATAGATATAATTATTAAAAAAGATATAGATGAATTAATTCTTGATATTATTATATTTTCGATAATTATATCTTTAGAAAAGAATCCTGATATAAAAGGAATTCCTATTAAAGCTATTCTATTAATTCCGAATATAGATAAAATTAGTGAATAATTATTAAAATTTAATCCTATTATTCGTATGTCTTGGTAGGAGGATTCGTGAATTATGATACCAGCACATAAGAATATAGCAGATTTAAATAGAGCATGGATAATTAGATGAGAAAAGGCTAGAATTGAAGAATTTAATGAAATAGCAAATATTATTATAGCAATTTGACTTAGGGTAGATAAAGCAATAATTTTTTTTATATCTTGTTCTCAGTTAGCTGATATACTGGCATAAATAGCTGTTAGTGAGGATAAAATTAACAAGATAGTTATGGAAGAAGAATTAAAATTAGGAGCAATTCGAAGTATTAGAAATACACCTGCTGTTACTAATGTAGAAGAATGAACTAAAGCAGAAATAGGAGTAGGAGCGGCTATGGCTATAGGTAATCAAGCTGAAAAAGGAAATTGTGCTCTTTTAGAACATGCTGCAATTATTAATATAATTATTGTTAGTGAAGAATATTCTAAATTTATAGAAAATCTTCAATTAGAAGAAATTATAATTAATCTTATAGATAATAAAATTAAAATATCTCCTATTCGGTTTCTTAATAAAGTAATTGTTCCGGAAGCTGCTGAAGATGAATTTTGATAATAGATTACTAGTATATATGAGGAAAAACCTAATCCATCTCAACCCAATAGGATAAGAAATAGATTATTACTAATAATTAAAATTCTTATAGAAATAACGAATATCAATAGAAGGATTAAAAATTGTTTTTGTTCTTGATTTGGAATATAATATTTTCTAAATAAAATAATTAAGGCGGAAATTAATATTACAGTACTTAAAAATATTATTGATGTTCAATCTATAATTATATCGATAGAAATATTAATGGAAGATAAATTAATTAGAAATAATTTTGTAATTATAAATAGATTAAGTTTTAATAATATAAATCTTATTAATAATGGTATTATTATTAATAATAGTATAAAAATAAAGGTTAGGTTTATTTAAGAAATTATAGCCCCACAAGCTATTGTTTTATTATAAACTAAATATATAAATTAATATAATTTCTAATTTTAGAATTATTAAAATTAATGGAATTAGGTGGATGAATAAAGAAATAAAAATTTTTTGATATGTATTAGTAGCAGGAAATATATAATTTTTATTGTGAATAATGTTAATAAATATTATAAGAGAAAAGGTAGCTGCTATTAAGGATATTATGAAAATTATAATAATAGAATTATTGTTTCAAAATAATAAATTTGATATTATTATAATTTCTCTAATAGTATTAATAGAGGGGGGGGCTGAAATATTTAATGCTATAAATATAAATCATCAAAAAGTAATATTGGGTATAAGAGTTAATAATCCTTTAAATATAATAATATTTCGAGAATGATACTTATTATAAAGATCATTAACTAAAAGGAAAAGACCTGATGAGGTTAAGCCATGAGCTACTATTATAATTAATGATCCATTTAACCCTATTGATTTCATAGAAAATAAACCTGTAAGGACTAATCCTATATGAGCTACAGAGGAATAGGCAATTAGAGATTTAAGATCTTTTTGTCGAATACAATTTATTCTGGTAGCTGTAGCTCCAATTAAGCTAATTCTAATTAATCAAAAATTTATTTTTTTAATGGAAGATATACATAAAGGAATAAATCGAATAATTCCATATCCACCTAATTTTAATAATACAGCAGCTAAAATTATAGATCCTTCTAAAGGAGCTTCTACATGAGCTTTTGGTAATCAAAGGTGAGTGAAATATATTGGTATTTTTACTAGAAAAGCTAATATAATAAAAATAATTATTGAAAATTTTATTATATTTATATTATTCAAAATGAAAGAATTATTAATATTAGTAAAGATAATTATCATTAATAAGGGCAGAGATGCTATTACAGTATATATAATTAAATAAATTCTTGCTTGGAGACGTTCGGGTTGTTTTCCATTTATAGTAATAAGAATTATAGTTGGAATTAATACTATTTCAAAAGTAATATAAAATATCAAGATATTTTTAGCGGAAAATGTTAATATTAAAACTACTAGAATTGATATTATGTTTAAAGATACATTATGAATATTATTAGATGATAATATAATTAATATAACTCTAATTAAGGATAATAGAATTATAATAATAGATAAAGAATCTATTATAAATGAGAGTGATAATAATGTAAAATTATTATTAAATAATAAAATAGAAGTTATTAATATTTGAAAAATAATAATTATGTATATGGAAATATTATTAATTTTTATAATTCTAATATAAAGTAGAGAAAATGAAGGAATTAGTCATTTTAACAAAAGTTAAAATATTAATGGGATAGGAATTTGAAGAATTATAAGAATAGGAAATAGAAACTAATAGACTAAGGCCTATTCTTGAACCTCTTACTATTATAGATAATAGAAGTAATAAAGAAGAAATAGAAGAAGTAGGTAGTAAGATCATTAATATGAATAAGGATATAATTAATATTTCTAATCTAAGTAATATGAGAATAATATTTTTTCGTCATCAACATATTCTGAATATTCTTATAATTATTATAATATAAATAATATTAATATTATAGATTTTCTACATCCAAAGTAGATATTTTAATAAATTAATTAGAACTTTTGTTAATAATAATTATATTTTTAGGTATCTTTTTTGTAAGAAGAGTTCAACCTATATTTATAGTAAGAAGTTTAATTTTAATTGTAATAATTTATTCATTATATATATATATGATGATTGGTAATTATTGATTTAGATACGCTTTAATGATAGTAATATTAAGAGGAGTATTGGTAGTATTTACTTATATAGTAAGATTAATTCCTAATACAAGATTTGAAAATTATAATATTATTTATATTATAGGTATATTAATATTTATAATAGGAGGAATGTATATAATAATTTATATAGAAAAAGGTAGATATATTTCATTAAATTTATGATCATCTTTTATTAGAATATTTAATATCTTTATAATTAGCTTTTTATTAGGAATTATATTAATTGTAGTATGATTAAGTTATCTTAGATATGGGGCAATACGATTATAATTAAGGTGCCTGATTAAAGGATTAATTTGATAGATTAAATAATGTAATATTTTAATTTCTATTCGTAAAGATGATAAATTATTAAAGGTTGGTAGAGATTCTTTGGTAGATTTACCATCTCCTTCTAGTTTGAGATATTTTTGAAATTTTGGATCTTTATTAGGAGTATTTTTAATAATTCAAATTCTATCAGGATTATTTTTATCTTTTCATTTTAGAGGAAGAGTTATTTTATCTTTTGATTCTATTATTCATATAATACGTGATGTAAATTGGGGATGATTATTACGAGTAATTCATGCTAATGGGGCAAGAATATTTTTTTTATTAATATATATTCATATAGGTCGAGGTTTATATTATGGGTCTTATCGATTTAGAAAGACTTGATTAAGTGGAGTAACTATTTTATTATTATCTATAGCAACGGCATTTTTAGGGTATGTATTACCTTGAGGTCAAATATCTTTTTGAGCTGCTACTGTAATTACTAATTTATTATCTGCTATTCCCTATATAGGAAGAATATTAGTAGAGTGAATTTGAGGTGGATTTGCAGTAGGAAATCCTACTTTGACTCGTTTTTTTGCTTTTCATTTTATTTTACCTTTTTTAATTTTATTTATAGTAATACTTCATTTATTTTTTTTACATGAAACAGGATCAAGAAATATTATGGGAGTGAGAGGAGAATGTGATAAAATATATTTTCATCCTTATTATAGAATTAAGGATATTTATGGATTTAGATGTTTTTTTATAATTTTTATGTTAGTTATAATATTATCCCCATATATTTTTATGGATGTGGAAAATTTTATTTCTTCGGACCCCTTAGTTACACCTGTTCATATTCAGCCTGAATGATATTTTTTATTTGCATACACTATCTTACGATCAGTACCTAGAAAGATTGGTGGAGTTGTAGCTTTAATAATATCTGTTATTATTTTTTATTTTTTTCCTATATTCTTTGATCATAGTTTTCGAAGAACTAATTTTTATTATTTAATGAAATATATTTTTTGATTATTTGTAATTAATTGAGTATTATTAACTTGAATTGGAGCTTGTGTGGTAGAAACACCTTATATAGAATTAGGAATAGTTTTTAGAATAATTTATTTCTCGATATTTTTATTAATTTGAATATTATATAAAATTCAGGATATAATAATTACATGATTTTAATATATAATTATTTTGAAAATAATTAATAAGGATTTCCTTTAAAATCAAGTTAATTAGTTTAAGTAAAACGAAAATTTTGTAAGTTTAAGATCTAATTAAATAAAAAGGAATAATTTATTGAAAAGGGAATAATTATAATAATAATTGGAAGAAAAATTATTCATCTTAGTTTTATTAGTATATCATATCGAAAACGAGGAAAGGTCCCTCGAATTCATAATAAAATAATAGAAATTATAATTAGGATTAATCATGTGAAAGTGGATGATAAAGAATGAAAAAATATAATGATTCTAATTATTCTTAGAATTAATATTCTTATATATTCGGCTAAAAAGATTAATGCAAATCAACCTCCTATATATTCTACATTAAATCCTGATACTAATTCAGATTCACCTTCAGCAAAATCGAAAGGTCTACGATTGGTTTCTGCTAAACAAGTAATAATTCATATATAGAATAAAATAATATTACCATAAAAAAAAGATATAAATATTTGAGAGTATGAAATTTCATTAAATGAATAAGATAGTGATATAATTCTTAAAAATAAAATAATTATAAAAAATGATACTTCATAAGAAATTATTTGGGCAACACTGCGGATTGAACCTAATTGTCTATATTTTGAATTAGCTGATCATCCGATTAATAAAATAAAGTATACGGAAATTCTTGATAGAATAAAAAATAATAAGATATTATGTTTATTATCATAGAGTGAAAATCTATTAAAAGAAATAATAGGAATTATTAATATTCTAATAAATAAGGAAAGAGCTGGGGATATATAAGATAATATATAATTTATATTTTCTGATCTAATAATATTTTTATTAAAAAGTTTTAATGCATCTCTAAAAGGTTGAAGAATTCCTAAAATACCTACTTTATTAGGGCCTTTTCGAATTTGAATATAACCTAAAATTTTTCGTTCTAAAATTGTATAAAAAGCTACTCTTACTAGAATTCTAATAATAATAATAATATTATTGATAATAAAAGGAAATATTATAGTGTAATTAGATTCTAATTCTAATGCATTAGTCTGCCAATATACTAATTATATTAAATTTTTAGGCCCTTTCGTACTACAAAAATTATTTTTAATAGATAGAAACCGACCTGGCTTATACCGGTCTGAACTCAAATCATGTAATTTTTTATAGGTCGAACAGACCTTCCTTATTTAAGTCTTGCCCTAATTAGGTTATTAATTCAACATCGAGGTCGTAATCTTTATTATGAATAAGATCTTTATAATAATATTACGCTGTTATCCCTATGGTAACTGGTTAATTTAATAGTATTAGATTATTATATTAATAATAATATTAAAATAATAATTAATTAACTGCCCCAGTTTAACTTAAGTAAAGTTCAATAGGGTCTTATCGTCTTATTTTAGAATAAATGCCTTATTACATTTAAGGAAAATTAAATAGATTAAAATAGAAAAATAAACTAAAATGTTAAATCTTTTATTCTAGTCCCTATTTAAGAAACAAATGATTATGCTACCTTAGCACAAAATTGCGGCTATTGAAATTATCATTGAGCAGATTTTACTATTAATTATTACTAATAGAAATGTTTATGTTAAACAGTCATTTATTTATGGACAAGTTTAGAAAATTTATTTATATATCTAATTATAAATTTATTATTAAAATATTTATTAAAATGTTCTAATAATATAATATGAAAATGTTGAATTTATAGTTATTAAACTATATAAATACTATTAATATTTATTTAATAAAAAATTATGTAATATAAAATGTATATGTTATAATATATATTATATATTAATATTATTTCTTTTTAGAAAACCAGATATTATTATATTCGATAACGTTTAATTACTATTAATAATTTTATTTAAATATTGAAATATTTAATAGAATATAAAATAGATCATATAATTTCGGGAAAAAATTTAATTATATAATTAAATTTTCCTGATACTAAAGGATAATAATATTCTATTAAATAATAATATATTACTTAACAGTATTTAATATAATATTAGTTAATGATGATATAATATATTTTTATTAAAAATTTAATATATTAATATTATTTGAGATTATTTTCAGTGTAAGTGAAATGCTATATTAAGCTTAATTGATCTTGATATTCTTTCCAGAATATCAACTATGTTACGACTTACCTTATTTATAGAATAAGGGTGACGGGCGATATGTACACTTTTATTAAAGTGTTTCATAAAAAATTATTATTATGTAATAGTACTAATAAATCCTATTTCTATAAATATTTTAAGAAAAATTTTCTTAAATTTAATTTAAAGTAACTCATAAAAGCCTTAATTATAAACTACACCTTGACCTAACTTTTTATCTTTTTATTGAGAAAAATTTTTAATAAAATCTCTTTAGATGGCGATATATAAGCTTATAATTTAAGTAAAATTTATAGGGTATTATCTAAAATTTTACAAGTTCCTCTAGTGAAATAAAAGCCGCCATTAAATAATTAGGTTTTATTAATATATACTTCCTTAGATAATTTAAATATACTAGGGTTTCTAATCCTATTTTAGATATAAAAATTTAAATTGATTTTTAAATATCATAATAAATTTAAATGAAATTTCACTTAAAATTAAATTTTTTAAAGAAAAATAAAGTTCAGTTTATCGTAATATATAGAATATAAAGTATAGCCGCGATTGCTGGCACTATAAATTTATCTATTTTAAGATTAAATATTTTTAATAAAATTTATATGAAATAGTGTTATTAAAATAAACTAATTTTTATACTTTAATAATAATTAATATATCTTTAGCTACTATTATATTTAGTTAATAGATGTTTAACATCTCCCTGAAAATCAAATTTTCATGTGCTGAAGACACCTTAATAAATCGGGTTATTTTTTCAACTTTTTTGATGGGATTTTTAGGTACGAAACAGAAATCGATGCCATAAAATTTTTTAAGGTTTCTATTAAATTTTTTAACTCATATCATAGGATAATTAAGGATACTTTTACTAATTATTAAAATTTATAATATTTATATAAATATACTATATTTTTTGTCTAATTAATTAATAAATAATATTTAATTTTATTTTCAAATTAAAACATAATAAAAATTAATTTTCATGATTTATATAAATTGAAACAAATGAAGTTTTGCATTTTATTTTAATCATAGGTATTAAATCATGTTTTTAGGAGGCCCCTGGCCCCAAAAAAGGGGCCTCCAGAAAAAAAGAGTAATATGAATTACCTATGATTAAACTTAAAAGTTGTTTATCTTGATTTATATTAATATATATTGAATAATGTAATTAAAATTTAATTTTATTGATTTTTATTTTTTTTGAGATTGATTTTGATATTATTATAATTTGTATTTTTTGTTTAATTAATAAATAATTAATTTATTTTTAAATTAAAACATAATAAAAATTGATTTTCATGATTTATATAAATTGGAATAAATGAAGTTTTGCATTTTATTTTAATCATAGGTATTAAATCATATTTTTAGGAGGCCCCTGGCCCCAAAAAAGGGGCCTCCAGAAAAAAAAGGTAATATGAATTACCTATGATTAAACTTAAAAGTTGTTTATCTTGATTTATATTAATATATATTGAATAATGTAATTAAAATTTAATTTTATTGATTTTTATTTTTTTTGAGATTGATTTTGATATTATTATAATTTGTATTTTTTGTTTAATTAATATTAATATATTTATATAATGAATATAATTTAATTCTTTGTTATAATTTTTATGCTCATTGATTTGTATTTTACATTGATTTAAATTGATGAGCTATATATGAAATATATACTTTATTTTTAAAATATTTATATGATT